TCTGGTGTTGAGGGAATTGGACAGATAAAGATTCAAAAAAGAATTGATCTTATTCAAGTTATAATATATATGGGATTTCCAAAGTTATTAATAGAGGGTAAGTCTCAAAAAATCGAAGAATTACAGACGAATATGCAAAAAAAACTGAATTGTGTGAATCGAAAACTAAACATTGCTATTGTAAAAGTTGCAAATGCTTATAAACACCCTAATATTATTGCAGAATTTATAGCTGGACAATTAAAGAATAGAGTTTCGTTTCGTAAAGCAATGAAAAAAGCTATTGAATTAACTGAACAGGCGGGTACAAAAGGAGTTCAAGTACAAATTGCAGGACGTATCGACGGAAAAGAAATTGCACGTGTTGAATGGATCAGAGAAGGTAGAGTTCCTCTACAAACCATTCGAGCGAAAATAGATTATTGTTGCTATACAGTTCGAACTATTTATGGGGTTTTAGGGATCAAAGTTTGGATATTTTCTAAATAAAGAAAAATATATTATTCTTTATCTTAAATGTGCTATATTTTATCTTAAATGTGCTATATTTTTTTTTAGAAAACAAAAAATGAAAAATTACTCGATTTTTATTTATCCAAAATGATCAATTTTATAAGATTGAATCGACTAAAAAATGAAATGAATCATTTCATATTGATAGTATTGCTATGCTTAGTGTGCGACTCGTTAGTTTTTTAGAACGGTTCCAATTTAACAAATTTATAAACCGGTTCATCGTATAAATGAATTAAAAAAGAACTAATAACCAACGCATCGCTTCGGATTATCTAGATCTAAAGAACTAGTCAAAACAAAAAAAAATATAAAAAAAGATATATTATAGCAACTGAACTATTGTGAAGCATAAAAGAACAAAAATCTTATTTAGTTGTAAAGCAATAAAAATATACAGATAAATGAAGAGGTGAAAGAAAGAGAGAAAAAAAATCAATGATATAGAATTCTAATATGTAAAGGTCTATGGGTTATCTCATAAAAGGTAGTGTAATAAAGCATCAATCTAAATCAATTCATATCTATTTATATATGAATTAATTTATAACGTAAACAAATTAAGAGCTCTGAATCAATAAAAACTGAGAATATTGATTCACGAAAAAACAAATCAATATTCGAAAAAAAAAAAGATTATTAATTTTAAGATATGAGAAAGGCTCCATTGTCGAATTCAGACCTAACCATTAATCGAGAAGTGATGGGAACGACGAAACCTGCAAATACTTAAGATTTTATTAAAAACAAATCTTAATGATTCATTAGGTGGGATGGCGGAAGAAACCAAAAAGCAATCCTTTTTTTAGGAGTTGTGCCCTACATTACATCTGAATTTGATTGATAATAAAAGAGTAAATATTCGCCCGCGATAATTTTGATTTTATTGAATTTTTTTTTTTATTTTTGCCAATTCTATTTATTCTTTCTAATAATCAAAAATATTCTAATAACTAATAATAAAAAGGAAAATAAAGATTCATTAGAATATTATAAAATAACAAATAATAGAACAAAACAAGATTCTTTAGTTATATATGTAAAACAAAAATGGTTTATTTATAAGAATACATATTCCATTCTATATCAAAACAAAATATAAAAATTTGGAATAGATTCTATGAAATCTCAAAAAATCCCGCTATTCAATTATTCATTAAACATATGAATATTAGTGCATATTATTTTATCGATTAGATTAAATAGATTATCTATATATATAGATAGATATCTATTTGAATTGCTTCATTCGCGAGGAGCCGTATGAGGTGAAAATCTCATGTACGGTTCTGTAATAAAGATGGAATTGAGAAACAACCATGAATTATAACCCCCAAAGAACCAGATTTCGTAAACAACATAGAGGAAGAATGAAAGGAATATCCTATCGAGGGAATCATATTTGCTTCGGAAGATATGCTCTTCAAGCACTTGAGCCAGCTTGGATAACATCTAGACAAATAGAAGCGGGACGGCGGGCAATGTCACGAAATGTTCGCCGAGGTGGACAAATATGGGTACGCATATTTCCAGACAAACCGGTTACAGTAAGACCTACTGAAACACGTATGGGTTCAGGAAAAGGTTCTCCCGAATATTGGGTAGCTGTCGTTAAACCTGGGAAAATACTTTATGAAATGGGTGGGGTACCAGAAAATATAGCAAGAAAGGCTATTTCAATAGCATCATCCAAAATGCCTATACGAACTCAATTCATTATTTCAGGGTAATAAATTAGAACCAAAGGAAAGAGGTCTTTAAGATGAAAACAAAAAATGCAAATGTAGGTTCCTTTTTTTGAACACAAAATATTTTTACTTCCATTTTTTGACTGAAAGAATAAAAAAATGATATGATTCAACCTCAAACTCATTTGAATGTAGCTGATAATAGCGGAGCACGCGAACTGATGTGTATTCGAATCCTAGGAGCTAGTAATCGACGATATGCTTATATTGGTGACATTGTTGTTGCTGTAATCAAACAAGCAGTACCAAATACGAACTTAGAAAGATCAGAAGTGATCAGAGCTGTAATTGTACGTACTTGTAAAGAACTCAAACGTAGCAACGGTATAATAATTCAGTATGATGATAATGCTGCAGTTGTCATTGATCAAGAAGGAAATCCAAAAGGAACTCGAATCTTTTGTGCAATCGCCCGGGAATTGAGACAGTTAAATTTCACTAAAATAGTTTCATTAGCACCCGAGGTATTATAAGACGAAACTGTGCTATGGATACATTATTTTTTTGTGAAATAGATTAATTAATCTATTTTATCTAACATATATCCCTTTTGTAGTAATTATTAGAATTTGTAGTAATTATTATAAGTATTAGAAGCAGCAATTCTTATTTATTTCAGATTAATACTTGATAACCTAAACAATATATCTATATATAGAATATAGATAGATATATATATAATAGAACGTAAAAAAAAAAAGAATAATAAATAGAAAAAGGAGCATGTTGATTATATAGAAAGTAAAGGGCAACAATCATTTTTGTTTACCATGGGTAAGGACACCATCGCTGACATAATAACCTATATAAGAAATGCTGACATGAATAAAAAAGGAATGGTTCAAATACCATTTACTAACATAACAGAAAACATTGTAAAAATACTTTTACGCGAGGGTTTTGTTGAAAACGTCAGAAAACATAGAGAAAACGACAAATATTTTTTAGTTTTAACTCTACGGTATAGAAGGAATAGAAAAGGATCATATAAAAGTTTTTTAAATTTAAAACGGATCAGTACACCCGGTCTACGAATATATTCTAATTATCAACGAATCCCTCGAATTTTAGGGGGCATGGGGATTGTAATTCTTTCAACTTCTAGAGGTATAATGACAGATCGAGAGGCTCGATTAGAAAGAATTGGCGGAGAAGTTTTATGTTATATATGGTAATCTTTCTAACACCCGAATTATATGAGAAACTTCGATCCATTTTTGGTAAAAAAAAAAAGAAAGAGAAAACGCAAGTTTCTAATAGAACTTCCCCCTTTATGTATATTTGTGAATGTGATAAGGGATTTAACTGGAATTAAAAAAAGGGGGGATTCACGAAGATTTAATTACTAAATGAATAACTTACCCATGAATCATTTCCCCGGGGTATGTTTCAAGTTCCCTTATATAATTAATGCAAATTGGATTTTGATTATAGGATATGTTTCCAAAAAGATTCAACGTACTTTTTATGGGTATACGATAAGGAAAGAAAAAAAATATAAGTCATTCAATTTAATTTGGGTGTTTTTCAACCTCAACATTTTTTTATGGGGAAGACCACAATTAGAAGTTCAAAACGTAAGCAAACCTTATTTTCTTCCAATAAATCAATTTTGGATTAACTTATTAAGTTAAGGAATGGCAAATATGAAAATAAGAGCCTCCGTTCGTAAAATTTGTGAAAAATGTCGATTGATTCGAAGACGAGGGCGAATTATAGTAATTTGTTCCAATCCAAGACATAAACAAAGACAAGGATAATATTTTAACAAACAGAGGCTTTCTAAAAAAAATAGAATTCTAATATAGAAATTTATAATTTATATTTTATCTTATTATATATATATTATTCTATCAAATATCCAATTTTTATTTTATAAGAAAAATGATTGATTGATATTTCAAATTTGAAATTTTATTTCAAAAATTTTATATTAATCGAACTAAAATAGAATTAATATAGAAAAATAGAATATTAATTCTAGTTATAAAATAATTAATTTAATAAAGGATATAATTAATTTAATAAAGGATCCCCCTTTTTTGACACGAAATGGATATATCCATACCATATATCTTGGATTTATTTTTATGAAATAATTAAATATGGCAAAACCTATATCTAAAAAGGGTTCGCGTAAAAATGTACGTATTGGTTCGCGTAAGCATACTCGTAAAATACCAAAGGGAGTTATTCATGTTCAAGCTAGTTTCAACAATACTATTGTAACTGTTACAGATGTACGAGGTCGGGTGATTTCTTGGTCCTCCGCCGGTACTTGCGGATTCAAAGGTACACGAAGGGGGACACCTTTTGCCGCTCAAACTGCAGCAGGAAATGCTATTCGAACAGTATCGGATCAAGGCATGCAACGAGCAGAAGTCATGATAAAAGGTCCTGGTCTCGGAAGAGATGCGGCATTAAGAGCTATTCGTAGAAGTGGTATACTATTAAATTTTATACGAGATGTAACTCCTATGCCACATAATGGATGTAGATCTCCTAAAAAAAGACGTGTGTAAAACTAAAAAGAAACATTGAAAAGATTTCAAGAGAAATAAACAAGTCAAGGGTTTGATCAAAATAATATATTACTATGGTTCGAGAGAAAATAAGAGTATCTACTCGGACACTACAATGGAAATGTGTTGAATCAAGAATAGACAGTAAACGTCTTTATTATGGACGCTTTATTCTGTCTCCACTTATGAAAGGTCAAGCCGATACAATAGGCATTGC